TGTATAATACTAAATCGAGTTGGAATAATCACATTAATAATTTCGTTGACTCTTATCTTCAGTCTCAAATCTGTATTGATAGTCACATTTTAAGTAGTAGTAACAATTACAGTGACAGTTACATTTATAATTACATTTGTGGTGAAAGTAGAAATAGCAGTGAAAGCAAAAGTTCCAATATAAAAACTAGTACGAATGGTAGTGATTTAACTATAAGAAAAAGTTCGAATAATCTTGATGTAACTCAAAAATACAGGCATTTGTGGGTTCAATGTGAAAATTGTTATGGATTAAATTATAAGAAATTTTTGAAGTCAAAAATGAATATTTGTGAACAATGCGGATATTATTTGAAAATAAGTAGTTCAGATAGAATCGAACTTTCGGTTGATCCAGGTACTTGGGATCCGATGGATGACGGCATGGTTTCTCTGGATCCCATTGAATTTCATTCCGAAGAGGAACCTTATAAAGATCGTATTGATTCTTATCAAAAAAAAACAGGATTAACAGAGGCTGTTCAAACAGGTATAGGTCAACTAAACGGGATTCCCGTCGCAATTGGGGTTATGGATTTTCAGTTTATGGGGGGTAGTATGGGATCCGTAGTAGGCGAGAAAATCACCCGTTTGATCGAGTATGCTACCAATAAACTTTTACCTCTTATTCTAGTGTGTGCTTCCGGAGGGGCACGCATGCAAGAAGGAAGTTTGAGCTTGATGCAAATGGCTAAAATATCTTCTGCTTTATATGATTATCAATCAAATAAAAAGTTATTCTATGTATCAATTCTTACATCTCCTACTACTGGTGGAGTAACAGCTAGTTTTGGTATGTTGGGGGATATCATTATTGCCGAACCTAATGCCTATATTGCATTTGCGGGTAAAAGAGTAATTGAACAAACATTGAATAAGACAGTACCTGAAGGTTCACAAGCGGCTGAATATTTATTCCATAAGGGCTTATTCGATCCAATAGTACCACGTAACCCTTTAAAAGGTGTTCTGAGTGAGCTATTTCAGCTCCACGCCTTTTTTCCTTTCAATAAAAATTCAATCAAGTAGAGTCTTGAGTTCAACTTTTTTTTTGTGGCGAACAACTAGTTAGTTAGTTTATCAGAATCAAAATAAAAAACCGAAAAAACGAATTTTTATTTGGTGACATAAGATTTAATTGTAGAAAGAATCATGCGGATAATCGTTCTTTTTTTACCGATATTGCTGATTAGTAATATCGGTAAAAAAACAACAACATAAACAGCGAATTCTTCCTTCGAATTAGGAGGCAAGGCAAATAAAACGAATTTAGCTAATAAACCTGATTTCGTGTTCTGTTCGCCTCTTCTATATGTATATATTTCAAATATAGAAAATATAGAATCTTGCATCTTTCTATATCTCCCAAGAAGTCCCCTTTTTATAAGAATTCCTGCTCTTGGGTCGGATTCTAACGAATCTTTCGGGTATTTTTAAATTTTTAAGAGACTCTTTTTTTATTAAAAAAGAAATTAGAAGAAGAAGATAAGAACAATATAAGAATAAAAATAAAAGAAGTAAGAATAATAAAGAAAGTGGATTATCATATATACATCTATTTCATGTAGAAAGATGAATAAGTCCGTTTATTTAGTTCGACATTGCTTGCACTTATTATATATACTCACTTCGATATACTTAGTATACTAATATACGAATTATAATATGAATTATAATTATTATAAGATATCCTTATAACAATAACAGGTACAAATATTAAATCGAGGTACCCCATTCTATGACAATTCTCAACAACTTACCCTCCTTTTTTGTGCCTTTAGTGGGCCTAGTATTTCCGGCAATTGCAATGGCCTCTTTATCTCTTCATGTTCAAAAAAAAAAGATTTTTTAAATCTGATGTGGTCAAATCTCATCTAGTTTTTTTTTCAAGACTTAGCGAACAAGGATATCCATTTAGTAGAATATTGTATAAGAATAACAGGTGGCTTTCTCCGAACATAAATGAAAAAGATCTTATACATGCGTAAACATGATATATGGACAGACGAATTCTAGCAATTAAAAAAAAAAAATAGGCTGGGATCCAAACTCATGTCTGAAATTAAAGTAAATCTATCCATATGTATGTAGCTATTGATAGGGAATCATATGAAGGGGATGCTTTTATTTTATTATATCTAACCAATTCGATTAATTACTACTAAAAGTTCACATCAGAATAGTACTAGTTGATGAGAGTTACTTCGGAAAAAAAGTCAAGTGAAATTTTTTTTGTTATTCCATAAAATGCAACCGGATCTACTATGTATGAGTTGGCGATCAGAATATATATGGATAGAATTTATAGCAGGATCTCGCAAAACAAGTAATTTCTGCTGGGCGTTTATCCTTTTTTTAGGTTCATTAGGATTCTTATTGGTTGGAATTTCTAGTTATCTTGATAAGAATTTGATATCCTTCTTTCCGTCTCAACAAATCCTTTTTTTCCCACAAGGGATCGTAATGTCTTTCTATGGGATCGCGGGTCTCTTTATTAGTTCCTATTTGTGGTGCACAATTACATGGAATGTAGGTAGCGGTTATGATCGATTTGATAGAAAAGAAGGAATAGTGTGCATTTTTCGTTGGGGATTTCCTGGAAAAAATCGCCGCATCTTTTTACGATTCCTTATGAAAGATATTCAGTCCATCAGAATAGAAGTAAAAGAGGGTATTTATGCTCGTCGTGTCCTTTATATGGAAATCAGAGGCCTGGGAGACGTTCCCTTGACTCGTACTGATGAGAATTTGACTCCACGGGAAATTGAGCAAAAGGCTGCGGAATTGGCCTATTTCTTGCGTGTACCAATTGAAGTATTTTGAAAAAAGAAACTGCAAAATAAATGCTTTCTCAGCAAGAGGAAAACCCCTAAGAATCCTTTTTTTCTATAAGCATAACTTACTTAATTAAAGTTTCTTCAGAACGCCTCGTGGGACCAAAGCAAGGCAAACGTGTACGTGGCGGCCATAATATAAAACGAAACCTTTTTTGTTTTTGTCTGTCGATTTTTTTTTTTCGAAATATTGGATATTTTCTTTTTTAATAAACAGGAAGTTCTTTCATTTCGAAATCCGAAAAATATTCATTATTGGAATCTTTATTTGAATCTTTCGGGCATTCATCAAAGGATCAAAGGGGAGTAATTACTTCGAATATTTGATCAATTAAGATATCTGTAAACAATCTATTTTTTTATTATTTCTTCATTTGAATTCGAATTCGAAGTGGATTCTTCTTCTATTTCTGTATTTTTTCTACACTAGATTCAAGGACTAACCTCTGAATCACAACTAAAAAATGGGGGCTCGATTAATAAATTAATAATTAATAGGCGCGATACCTTATAATAGAACTTATGCTTGATAGAAATATTAGATCGCATAGAGTCAACGAATGAGGTGACAATTCACAGATGAAAAAATGACAAAAAAGAGCGCATCTATTCCCCTTCGATATCTTTCATTTATAGTATTTGTAGTCTTTTTGCCCCGGTGGATCACTCTCTCATTTAATAAAAGTCTAGAATCTTGGGTTACTAATTGGTGGAATACTAGGCAATCCGAAACTTTTTTGAACGATATTCAAGAAAAGAGTATTCTAGAAAAATTCATAGAATTAGAGGAGCTATTTCTCTTGGATGAAATGGTAAAGGAATTCCCGGAAAGACATCTACAAAAGTTTCGTATGGGGCTCCACAAAGAAACAATCCAATTGATCAAGATACAAGATGAGGATCATATCCATACAATTTTGCACTTCTCGACAAATTTAATCTGTTTCGTTATTCTAAGTGCTTATTCTATTCTGGGTAATGAAGAACTTGTTTTTCTTAATTCTTGGGTTCAAGAATTCCTATATAATTTAAGCGACACAATAAAAGCCTTTTCCATTCTTTTAGTAACTGATTTATGTATCGGATTCCATTCGCCCCACGGTTGGGAACTAATGATTGGCTATGTCTATAACGATTTTGGATTTTTTCATAATGATCAAATTATATCTGGTCTTGTTTCCACTTTTCCAGTCATTCTAGATACAATTTTCAAATATTGGATTTTCCTTTATTTAAATCGTGTATCTCCGTCACTTGTAGTGATTTATCATTCAATGAATGACTGAAAAACGAGTCAATTAGAATGTTTCTTACTTTGTACCTAAGCAAAGCATTCCAGGTCGTACTTACCTTACTCTTTCTACCCATTCAGAGGATTCCTCCTATATTCCAGTAAAATTATTTCAGTAAATAGCAAAATCGTGGATAGGGAACTATACTAGCGACCTACCCAATTTTATTGTAGAAATTTTCGGGATCAACGATTGGACCATGCAAATTAGAAATACTTTTTCTTCGATAAAGGAAGAGATTACTCGATTCATTTCCGTATCACTCATGATATATATAATAACTCGGGCCTCCATTTCAAATGCATATCCCATTTTTGCGCAGCAGGGTTTTGAAAATCCACGAGAAGCCACTGGTCGTATTGTATGCGCCAATTGCCTGGATATTGAGGTTCCGCAAGCGGTACTTCCTGATACTGTGTTTGAAGCAGTTGTTAGAATTCCTTATGATATGCAACTGAAACAAGTTCTTGCTAATGGTAAAAAGGGGGGGTTGAATGTAGGGGCCGTTCTTATTTTACCGGAAGGGTTTGAATTAGCCCCCCCCAGTCGTATTTCTCCCGAGATGAAAGAAAAGATAGGCAATCTATCTTTTCAGAATTACGGCCCCACTAAAAAAAATATTCTTGTGATAGGGCCTGTTCCTGGTAAGAAATATAGTGAAATAACTTTTCCTATTCTTTCCCCGGATCCCGCGACTAATAAAGATGTTCACTTCTTAAAATACCCAATATACGTAGGTGGTAACAGGGGAAGGGGCCAGATTTATCCCGACGGGACAAAAAGTAACAATACGGTTTATAATGCTACAGCGGCGGGTATAGTAAGCAAAATCATAC